AAGGAGTCTTTGAGAAGGTTCAGTGAGTCCGAAGAGAGAGAAGGTCAGTAGAGCAGTCCGGCAGCTGTTCGGGGGTCAGCTTTGGGATTAGCCTGATCGACCCCTACCAGTGTATTAATATACAAAAATGAAGATTGACATTCCATTCGTATGTACAATTTCCCGGATCTATCCTCTTCAACTAACTTTCCAAAATGGAAGGGAAAATGTGAAGACCTAATATGTCTACTACCAACCGCCAATATAGTAAATTGCCATAAAATCGGCCGGTTGGTTTGCTTCTCTCCAAGTATGGGAGATTTTCAAATCTTCGAAGCTCGTACTTTCTTGATCTTATGAAGAAGAGGCTTTCCTTAGCTGCGGACTTTGGGATATGGAGAGTAGACCATGTCTTACGTTAGGGAATCCGAATCAATCCAAATCCTCTGACACTCCTTTTCAGCTGCTATTTGAATACATGTTCAGATGCAAAAGAGCTCGAATCATCGTATGGTCTTGTTCTTAACTGCTTGAGAGAGCGCATATATCCCCTTTGTCGTCTCTTGCTAAACCTCCACAAGCCTTCCCATGCTCGCTAATTGAACCGTCCGTCAACATCTTAATCCATTCCTTTCCCGGTGGTCAACACACAGTTTCTTTTTGATCGGATTGAGACACAAGTCCCATTTGGCTAGGATGCTCGCCGATTCTTCGTCTTCTTTCTCATCAAGCTGGAGATCAAGGCTGATAATCTGCATATCTTCGCAAATCCTCTTTTCCATTTTGCTTTTTGAAAACATGTTCTTACCTCTAACATTCTACTCTAACGTTTACGTTCCGCCAAAATGTGCCAGAGCGAGTGAAAGGCAAGCCTACCCACGGTGTTAACTTGCCATCTCCAACAAATCTGCTAGCAGCCCATTCGAGTTCAGCTTTCTTTGTGGCCCTATTTTCAGGGAAGACAAGAGTTCGTTCTGTTGTGCCTTCCTTTATTTTTAAAGGGCTTTCTAACGAGCAGGGTGTTTATTGTTTTTTTTAGCCATCAGTCCATAAGGACTAGTAATGACTATAGACCGGAGAGGTCTTCCGAGAGTTTCAAAAGGAAGGATAGGTGTTGAAATAGGCCATACCATTTCCAGCGATTGGCGCTTTTTCTTCGATGGGATCCGGAAAGCCTTGTACGCTTACTTGCTTCCCGTGATGTGACTTTCGATTTCGAGTGACTAAACGGACCAACGAAGGGACGAGAGAGCAGTGCTTCCAGTTCCTTAATAGTATGCCTCTTGGGATGATCGTTCTTTCCTAACACTGATTGTTGATGTTGATTACTTTCTGAAGACGCTTTTCCAGCTTAATAGCCTGCCAATAGAAATAAATAGATATAGATATATATAGATCTATATATATATATCTATATCTATAAGTCAAGCAAGCAATAGGAACTGGTACATAAGCACAAGCAATCGGATCTCCTCGGGTCAAGTCAGCACACCTGCTGTAAAACCATCTTGAATAGGAAAGCAAGTAGGAATAATATGAGTCAATCTTGTCTTTGCTGTAGCTCTTTCATACCCCGTTTCACTATACGAACATGGATGTCTTTTTTGGGCTTGATATCGAAAAATCAAGCGTTTCACTTTGTTGCTATACAACCAACAACAATTTCATTGCCTCGTATTCCTCCTCCTCCAATGACCACACCTTTATCTCCTTTTCCATACTCCCCCCCCCCTCCTCATCCTCAATCTGGCGGTCCCTCTCCTAGCGCTCAAGGAGTTGCTTCTTTTTCGCTTTTTCTTTTCTTGTGCTCAACCTCAAAACCACCAACCTTTTGAGGTTGGGAGAAGGCATTAGTCGTCTAAGTCGGGCTGCTCATCAGTGCGTACTGTGCTCCCTCTTGTACTTCCGAGCATCTGGTCATCAGATTCCGAACATGACGTCAGGCCTAGTACCGAAGTCTCGTGCCAACTCCTGATATGGTCTCATTTCTTTTTCGTCTTCCATTCACCTATCACTCACCAGCTTGGAATCAAAAAGAAATTGGAGATGCCTTGCATCGAGCTGAAGTGCTGCTTGTTGGCCTGCGATGAAAGCTTCATACTCGGGAACATTGTTTGTGGTAGGAAAAACTGAGAAGCTTTGGGTATTGTCACTCCTTCAGGAGTCTGGTGATAACAACACAAGACCGATTCCATTTCCTTCCTCATTGAGCGCTCCATCAAATTTGTCCAAACGGGAGTCTATGTCCGCATAGAAAATTTCTGAATCCGGAAAAAAAGTCTTTACAGGCTCATGAGATGGCAAGGATCGCAAGATGATCCGCAATGGCTTGCTCCTTTCTTGCTTTCTTAGTGACATAGGTTATGTCAAACTCCGACAACAGCATCTGCCAACGAGCTACTCTCCCGGATACGACAGGTTTCTCGAAGAGGTAGGGGATCCATTCGTGCCAACAATCTGACGGAATGGTAACGGAAATTTTGTCTTAATTTCAGGTATGCGCATACCAATGCTAAACAAGTAAACTCAATGTAAGTGTTATTTGCTTTCATATTCGACTAGTGACTTGCTGAGATAGTATATTGCCCTCTCTTTCTTTCCTCTATGGTCGTACTGGGCCAAAACAAAACCAGTCCTCTCGCCTTGCCTGTTGCGGAGAGATAGAGTAGAAGTGGTACTGGTGGGACCAATACAGGTGGATTGAGCAAGTACTTTATTCCGTTGCAGCTTGGTATTCATCATCCCAGACATATTCTGCCCCTCCAAACAAGAGTTTGTAGACAGGTTCACACCGGTTGGAATGTTGAGATATGAACCGCTGTATGAATTGCAACCGTCCGATGAGGCCTCTCAATTCTTTGATTTATTTTTTTGGAGGCATTTCCAATATGGCCCTGACTTTGACTGGGTCTATTTCAATCCCTCTTCTCTTACTGACGATGAAACCAAGTCACTTCCCCGACGAAAGACCAAACAAAATGGGGTTCTCTACTGAGATTTTCGTGATCTTTCAAGAACCCTTTGTAGAGCTTCCGGATGTCCTTCTCCTGTCTTGGATTTGCCAAGTATATCGTCGACGTACACCTCCATACAGTCATGCATCATATCGTGATAGATTGCAGTCATAGCCCTTATGAGTTCTTGCCCGAGTTTGAGACCGAAAGGCATTACTACGTAGCAGTACGTCCCCCAAGGTGTTGTGAACGACGTCTTCTCCTGATCTTCTTCGGCGAGTTTGATCTGGTTGTAGCCAGAGAAACCATCCATAATGGAAAGCATCTCATGACCTGCAGTCTTGTCAACCAGAAGGTCCATGTGTGGCAAGGGAAAAGAAGAGGGCATGCTTTCTTTGTTCAGCTTTCATCAATCGATGCAGACTCTGACACGGCCATCCTTCTTCATAAGCGGCACTATGTTTGCAATCCAATGTGGATAGAGAACAAGATCCTCTGATGAACTTGGCTTTGCGTAGCTTGTCGATCTATTCTTTGACTTGTAGCGCAACCGACAGATGCAATCTTCTCAATTTCGACTTTACCGGTTTTGCATTTTTAGCTAAAGTACTATACGATGTTCAACGAGGCTCAATCGTCACCGGGCATATCCTAATAACTCCATGCAAAGACATCAACGTCCTCTCTTTTGATAGCCACAATCTGTTCTTTCTCTGCGGGGCTGAGTGTGCCACTGATTAGCACTATCTTTGGTTCTGATTCTGTGCCGAGATTGAGATCTTCTCTTTTCTCAGCTGCGGCTTGGGTTTGCTCATCAAATGGTTCAAAAGAAAAAGGTATTTGAAGGGGCTCCCTTTCTTCCTACAGTTCATAAACCCCAAGTCTGTCATCGACAGATGGCTCACTTGTGTGAAGAATTTTTTCTTCGAGACAGGCAATGGTAGATGCGTCCAACCAATTGAAAGCCTGCCACAGTACTTGTCACAAGACTTTGGTAGAATGTGGGCTAATGCTCGCCGAAGATCTTTTACAACCACTAGTAGGATTTTAGGGGTCTTCATTATCAGACCCGGGTTCCCTTTGTGGAACACGACGTGGGGCGCCAACGGCACGACCTTGCCGTTGACTTTCCATTTTTTGGATAAATCCAAACCCCAACACTAAAATCAAAAGGGCGTCATGGGCCCCGAAAGGGGTCCCGGGCGTGGTGGGGTCATCCCCCACCAGCTGCGGATCGCAAGAACCGTAGTCCATTGAGGCGGAACTTTCGGTTGTGTTGCTTAGGACCGGACAGGATCAATGGTTCGAGCAACATGATATGAGATTGGAACCTCACTTCTTTGGAGGAAGGTGTAACCTCCAATGGAGTCCTTTGGTCATACCAGAGGTGCCATCCATCGGGAGTACAAGATATCTCTCGACTGGGTGAGTCTTGGTTGGTGTCTTTCAAACTTTCACCAATCAAGTGGCGGAGGGTCTTATGAAGACTCTCGGATGATGAGGGTACCTGAAAATGGTCGCTCTCATCTCCACTGATGGTTTTCAACCAAGGAACCCTATGTTGGAACTTACCTGTTCATGGGAACTGATAAGTTTGGGTCGTCTGTCTGTCTTCATCTTGGTTTGCGATCGTTCTCTGCTGCATTGGTGTTTTCACTCCCCACTCTCCACCATAACCAAATTTTTCTACCATATCTCAGGAGTAGTCAAAGGAAGTACGGCGGGCATTCTGAAATTCCCCTTTGGGGTTGGCACGCGAGGAAAGCAGACAAGGAATTCTATCCCCTGCACCCGGTCTCAAACCTGCTACTGCTACCGGAAAGAGATTCTCTATCCCCAGAAAGAGATCTGATCTACAAAGCCGGCTTATATATAGAAAAGCGGTACATGGTACGGTACGCTTCCCTTTTGGGAAGGTGACAAGCTCCTAGGTGGAATTGGATTTTAAAGGGCCTTCATTTCTGCTTTCCTCCATTCGGGACCTCAGAAAGAGTCTTAGGCACTGGAAATGGCTGAAACTAAAGCTATTTACGAAGGTGATAAAGAATCGTAAGAAATGAAATGGGAAATTGGGTGAGCAGTAGTCTTCCCCTTTCTCAAAGCAAGAGGAAGATCAACGAGAGAATCATGTGAAGGAGCAGAGGAATTACCTGAATGAAGGAAAGATTCATGATGGTGAGCAGCTTGTTCAGTGGTCTGTACCTTATTTCCTATTATAACATACGTCTGTAATTCCTCGGTTTGCTGCCTCTTTTCTTGACCATTGGTGTCGTATTGAGTCTCACAGGGAACAGTGGACTGTTCATGAACAACAGCGGGACGAGAGGGACAAGAAATGTTGTGAGGAACATCCTCACTCACAATGGGTAACATACCAGCGCTATCCTCAACATCCGATAACTCGTAAGGGCTTCTCTTTTTTTCCGCATCGATTACGATCTTCAAACTATCACCAACCAGCCCCCCGTCGGATAGTTCAAAAAATAAAAGCGATGACTCTGGCTTGCATTTGATCCGACTTCGATCGGAGAAAGCCTCTGGAATTGGAAGAGATGTGGTTCACCTGTCACCCGCTTGCTCACAGAGCCAACCCTCGAATTGCTACGGTGAGTATTTGCGTAGTTAGAGAGAAGATAGTGGTCGGATCTTCCTCCATTCTATTCCTTCCTCATGTAAGGAATAGCGAATCCGCTTACCCACTTACTACGATAGGGGGGATGTGAAAGATTCGGCGGAAAGTGGGCTTCTCCTGAAAATTCGACGCTAATACAGGAGTTGTGGCGCCTGATAGAGTTCAGTGGCGGAGACAAGAACACGAAGTTCATTCATAATGCCACGATCCTTAAAAGAAGCAAGAATAGAATGAATGAATTGCGTAAGGAGGAGGTATCCATCATCTTCGAGGAGGAGGAGATTCTTAAAGAAAGCGTTGGTTTTTTTTTTCAGGATCTCCTTCCTTGGTCAGAACCCCGGAAGGCCTTATACCCTCAAGAAAAAGAGGAATCCTTTATCGGTAGTGACCGAGCCACGAAGCAAGAGAATGGTTTCAGTGCTTTCCAAAGGAGATTAGCGGTTAAATACAATGAAACTGCTCCTCTCTCTTAGCCTACCCCTAATTCCTAGCTTGTAGAAGAGAAGAGTGGAATCAAGATTAGGACTTCATCCATGTCCACTTCACCGGAATAGATAAGGTTCCTTGCATCAGTTGAAAACAAAATCTTCCTTTCTCCGTTTAAAATTAGAGGAGAGAATAGAGCTCTTGCTAATTCTGAATCAAGTTATGGTACTTAGTGAGTTTTTTGAATCGGAGAACGGAATCCAAGCTCAATAAAGGGCAAAGAGAGTCAATTTTTGGCAAAACACAGAGTTCAAAGGACGGGCCAAAGGTAGTAAGGAATTTAATGCATCAGGCTTCGTGATTTCAACAAGTATAGATCCAAGATAAGGATATAAACATCAAACGATTGAAAGAATGTAGTAGTAACGAATGGGGCTCGACCCAGATTAGATTCACTTGAAGGCGAACTAACTATATATGGAAGCATAGTTCACAGCGAGAGAGAGGTTTCGGGCCCATATGTAGCTCGGTTTGAGGCTCATGGGTTCTCTCGTGATTAAAGACCAAATAACAAAGGGATGTGCAAAGCGGCAAACTAAAATCCCCGGAACCGAGCCTGCCGACTTCTTTCGTTATGTACACTATTTATTGGGAAGGCGTCAGGGATCAAATGGATGGTAAAGAGTTTGATAAAGACTGGCTTTCTGTGTTAATAGCTAGAAAACGAACAAGAAATGGGGTAGACTAGTTGTTCCCTTCCTCCGCGAGTTTATGAGCCGATCACCGTTCAAGCAGCCAGCTATTCAAGCAAAGTTTGAAACCAATATAATGGTTCACAGGCAGGGACCCCTTAGCTGAGAAATGGAAGTTACCTGGTCAACAAGAATTTTTCCAATCGCGACACTTTCATTTCGCTGAAGAGAAGGAGGCCGAAATAATTGTCAGTCTTCGGTCAATGCCCTTCTCTTGACTGACTCAACTACAACTATCTTCCCCCTTACCCCCTTTTTTTTTTAAGCGACTGATTCTCGTACCCGACTTCAGACGTTGGTAGCTCAACAATCCGATTATTAAGAGGACTGGTTAAGGGAAGAGCCCGGTTGGTCAAATGGAACAGATAGGATGATGATTCCCCGGCAGGAGGATTCCGTGAAACTGGGAATGGGGATAGAGCAAGTCAGTAGTCTCGCTCTCTCTAGGGTGTATTTCGCTATCCTATCTGATCGATGGTCGAGCTTACGCTTTCCTCGAGTGTGCTGAGAATCCCTGATTTCGTGGTCTAGCCTCTCACAGAGGGTGATCAAGGCTCGTCTCAGGGCAAGAAAAGTGCTCCACAGGGTTCCATAGATCAGAAAGCAAGAAAGAGTCGGAGTCCTAGCAAGAGCTAGGGTAGCCACGTTCCGTAAAGGAGAGCTCAAATGGGATTATTAACAGATTCGGCAGTACCCCTAATGGAGTTCTCTCCGTCTCTAGCCATCCGTTAATCGGATTCTACCATACACTACGGGCAACCACTCTATGGAAAAGAAGAAAACAAGACTAAACTAAACTAATAAGATGCAAACTGTTTTCAAAAAACAAGCAGCACACACTGATGCACGAGGGGGGTGTAGTGGTACACTCGCCTTCGATATACTTAGGATCAGAGATCCGTCAACGGTACTTGCGAGGTCCACAAACTCTCTATCCAAAGGATCAGAGCTTTGAAAAAGTAGGACTATGCATGCAATGGAACTTCCTCAATGACTGGCCTAGAAAAAAAAAATAAAATCACACAAATCGATGCGAGATGCCAGATTTCGAAGACTTTCCAGTTTCGCGAATTAGGGTGAGAAAACTTTCTCAAAGTGGTTTGGAATACACATGATGAGGAGTCATGTGCGAAATTCATATAGGAAAGTGATCTTCATCACTTGACGCCTTTGGAACTGGACTTGATAGCCTGAGGAAGGAGGTTTCATTTTGCAAGTTCTTTCTCCCTCGATTCTTTCATGAGCTGGTCCTCGCCTTTCAAAGCCGGGATAAGGGCCTTGCTCGACTGGAAGGACAGGATTGGTTTCAAACCTCCGGTTTGAATGAAGTTCAGTGGCTCTCCGCAGTCGACCCGGCCATAGCTAGCATTCCTGTTCGACTGAAGTTGGCTTAAGGAAAAAGAGTCTGGAGGTTAATTCTCCCCTTCCAAGAATCACTGCATCGTATCAATAATGGTTCGGGTGAGGCGGGAAAGAAAGAAAAGAGAAGGTCATAACTATTGGGAACTCAAGGCTAGTCCTCTACTTTTTAGTAGGGCTTATACCTCTTCGGAAGGTGTAAGTAAGGCATTAACAAAGCCCGCCTACCTACCTTTTTGTAGGGCTACTGAACCCGATCAACTCCTTCCTTGTTGGCAGGAGGTTGGATTCCGCAGCAATGTCTTCTTGCATAATATGGATTCCAAACATTCATGATCTGTATGTGAATGAGTCGAATTACTTATCCCTCGGTCTATTAGAGAACTATCTCTCCAGGGATTGTGAAAGATGTTCCACTAGAAATATTCTTGTTATTGCTTCGACTCATATTCCCCAAAAAGTGGATCCCGCTCTAATAGCTCCGAATAAATTAAATACATGCATTAAGATACGAAGGCTTCTTATTCCACAACAACGAAAGCACTTTTTCATTCTTTCATATACTAGGGGATTTCACTTGGAAAAGAAAATGTTCCATACTAACGGATTCGGGTCCATAACCATGGGTTCCAATGCACGAGATCTTGTAGCACTTATCAATGAGGCCCTATCAATTAGTATTACACAGAAGAAATCAATTATAGAAACTAATACAATTAGATCAGCTCTTCATAGACAAACTTGGGATTTGCGATCCCAGGTAAGATCGGTTCAGGATCATGGGATCCTTTTCTATCAGATAGGAAGGGCTGTTGCACAAAATGTACTTCTAAGTAATTGCCCCATGGATCCTATATCTATCTATATGAAGAAGAAATCATGTAAGGAAGGGTATTCTTATTTGTACAAATGGTACTTCGAACTTGGAACGAGCATGAAGAAATTAACGATACTTCTTTATCTTTTGAGTTGTTCTGCCGGATCGGTCGCTCAAGATCTTTGGTCTTCACCCGGACCCGATGAAAAAAATTGGATCACTTCTTATGGATTCGTTGAGAATGATTCTGATCTAGTTCATGGCCTATTAGAAGTAGAAGGCGCTCCGGTGGGATCCTCACGGACAGAGAAAGATTGCAGTCAGTTTGATAATAATCGAGTGACATTACTTCTTCGGTCCGAACCAAGGAATATGATGCAAAATGGATCTTGTTCTATCGTTGATCAGAGATTTCTATATGAAAAATACGAATCGGAGTTTGAAGAAGGGGAAGGAGCCGTCGACCCGCAACAGATAGAGGAGGATTTATTCAATCACATAGTTTGGGCTCCTAGAATATGGCGCCTTTGTGGCAATCTATTTGATTGTATCGAAAGGCCCACTGAATTGGGATTTCCCTATTGGGCCGGGTCATTTCGGGGCAAGCGGATCATTTATCATAAAGAGGATGAGCTTCAAGAGAATGATTCGGAGTTCTTGCAGAGTGGAACCATGCAGTACCAGACACGAGATAGATCTTCCAAAGAACAAGGCTTTTTTCGAATAAGCCAATTCATTTGGGACCCTGCGGATCCATTCTTTTTCCTATTCAAGGATCAGCCCTTTGTCTCTGTGTTTTCACGTCGAGAATTCTTTGCAGATGAAGAGATGTCAAAGGGGCTTATTACTTCCCAAACAAATCCTCCTACATCTATATATAAACGCTGGTTCATCAAGAATACGCAAGAAAAGCACTTCGAATTGTTGATTCATCGCCAGAGATGGCTTAGAACCAATAGTTCATTATCTAATGGATCTTTCCGTTCTAATACTCTATCCGAGAGTTATCAGTATTTATCAAATCTGTTTCTATCTAAGGGAACGCTATTGGATCAAATGACAAAGACATTGTTGAGAAAGA